AGAGGATGAATTCGGCATGTATGAGGAGGTAGTGTTTCCAAAACCGGAGGGCTTGAACAACGTCATAAAGCTCTAGATCATAAGTGGAGTACTTCTTCTTTGCTTCATTTTACTTTTCACTGAAAAAAACAATGGCTTTCTTCTCTTGAAATAACACTCCTCCGATTTCCACGTGAGACGCGTTACATTCAACTTGGAAAGGCTTAGTGAAATCCGGAAGGGCTAGAATGGGGGCTTCGGTGAGCTTCTTTTTCATAAATTTGAAACTCTCGTCTGCTTTGAGTGTGCCTACCATGAATTTTTATACTCAATTTACTTATTTTAAAATAAAATCCGTGAGTTCCTCTACCAGACATTGAGAGAGCAGTTGCTGATGTGAGATCCGAGGAGACTCGACTTGCTTCCCTTTACTAGGTTGGGTGCTGGGGGTAGATCTTATATTACTCAGGGCGCTTCAGATCAAGTTCTTGCAGCTGAACATGCTTCGGGACATCGACCCTATGGTCAGAATCTTCAATCTGGAAGCTCTGCTGGTACATCAATCAGGCCAACGAGACATGTCCAAGATCATATGCCACTATTGCAAGAAGCCGGGTCACATGATTTCAGACTTTTGAAAGCGGCAGAATGCAAACTCTCGTCGACAGTCAGACACAGCTCATCTTGCTGCTCCCCCAGAGACGCCTACTGAATCGGAGACTTCTTCCCAATCCCCTTACTCCATAGGCCTCCGCAGCATTACTTCTATGATCTTAGGAGCACTCCCACGCCCGACTAACATTGGGCTAGCTGAACCAGTTTCAAAGGCTGGATTCCCCCTGGGTTGGGATAAGTTGAATCAGTTCTATTTTCATTTCACTACTTCGAATTCGGCGATAGAAATCTGAATCTTTCTCTTTCTGGCTTAGGTGACGAGATGGGCCTTTCGCTCGGTAATCACTCAAAAATAACTTACCTTTCGCTTAGTAGCAGCCCGCTACTTTTAAGCTAATCACAAATCCTTACTATCTTCTCTCTTTCTGTTAGAGATGCCAATAGAAACTCCTCTCTTTGACTTAATAAAAATGGGAGGATCGTCTCTCTCGCCTGCGAATCCGTGGCTAGTCATTCCCACCTTCATAGCATAGGACTTCCAGTCCGGATCTAATCTAACGGCTATGTGCGGATCGTCTTTCGCTGAGCCGGTTGTGAGATCGATCCCTTCGACTAGGAATTCCGACAACAACGTATTAAAAGATCGCCTTGCGCTTGGTATTCGTATTAATTGTAAAGCCTTGAGCTACCACCGGATTCCTCTTCCTCCTGAAATGAAAACCTGAAAAGAGCTCGGCATGATCTTGCGACTTTTGGAGCCTACCTTTGAGCGCCTGAATCAATTCAACACAAAGAGGGAAAATCCCCTAGTTTGGCTGTCTTCGAGCAAGCTCTTAGCTTTTATCGTGAGTGAGAGAGGAATTGAGGCTGATCCAGCTAAGGTGAAAGCCGTTGTGAATCTATGTCGTCACCTCTTACCTATAAAGGTTCTTTCTTTCAACTCAAACCGTTAGACGAGAACTTGGTATGGAAAAGGGTTCTCCGCGTCGCATCGGTTTTTCCTAGACCTCAAAGACCCTCCTTTTCATCTGCAGATGAAAACAGTGGTTAGGCTTAGTCTGGACCTTCCTTCTTTTTGCATCTCATCTTTGGCTTAGTCTAGTCCTTCGTATCTTCCGGTGCAAAGGAATGGGCTTCCAGTCTCCTTAGAAGTCAGCTCTTCTATCTTCGCAGAATTCCCCCGGGACTCTTACTTACCTTCGCTTTCTAGGGCATGATGTCTTTATTTAAGATGATTCAATTGGTCAATCGAAACTCTCAAAAAATTCTTCCAGGCCTCTCTACGGGATTGGAAGAAGGAGCTTTCATCCAAATGAGTTAGAGTTCCTTCGAGAATGACACGGTTCGAAGGAACAGTTTGTTTCAGATGCCCGGGCTTTTATGGAAAGAGACGAACCCGATGCCTTCGAAAATTCTTCTAGAAAGAGGAGCGCGTTTCATTAGAGAAGAAAAGAAAGTCAGATAAGGGTTTGATTGATGTTCCAATTAAGACTCGTGCCATAAAGAGTAGCCATCCTTCCTTCAAGCTTGGACCGCATGTCTTGAATTTCCTTCATCAGTTTCTTGCTTTGACTCCCAAGGTTCGAAAACTGTACCACCGAGGAATAGCTTTTTAGGCATTCGTGCTAAGGCATAGGATAGGATCTTTTCCTTCTATAAAATAGTAAGTAAGGAAAGGGACTTTTTTATAGTAAGGGCATGCATTCTTGAACAACCCATTCTAATGCAGGGGCTTCGATGCCATCTTCTACTACTATTGAATTAATATTGAATTAATAGAATTAACTGTAGCAAATGAACCCCCTAAAAATCGCCTTATATAAAGAAATTCCGCAAAGCAGCCTTTTTTTCCTACTTGTGCCTTCCTTTACGCCTATATCGAGCGGATCGAAGGGTTTTTCCTTAAATAGTTTTCTAGCTTCGTTGTTGATAGGTTCCCCCTATTCGCATAGGCTACTAACGTCTGGGTGTAAACTGCAAACCCGATCAATCAATGTATCCCTGATGATTTGCACGAGCATCTTTAGATCGGGTGCACTAAGAGCTTCCGGTTTTACGAGCAATGGTTCTGGTGCCAAAGCCCACCAAATAGAAACTCCTATCATTGCGCAAAGAGCTAAAAGAAAGCGCATGTCCCTCGAGTATGAATATAGAATTGCTTCTTTTAAGCGAAATTCCTTGAGGTTTCTCTGGTTAGAATATCAGCGATCCCTTGCTTTTTATCTGGCGATCGTAGAAGATTTTTTCCCCCTTTTTTTCTATTTGAAAGGGCAGCTTTCTTACATTTTCAATTTGAGCTACCCAGGGAAACAAAGCTGTGCTGTAAATACTTCCCAATTACTCTTTTCCCCTGCCAGCTGGTTAGTTACCTTTCCCTGTGGTGCTTTTCTCATGAAATCCTTAAGTGTCGACTGTTCCTATTCCATGAGTTCTATTTCCCAAAGATATCCCCTTTCCTGCTGTTTCAGAATTTTAGTTTGAGACCTTTTTTTACCCATATCGGTGGTTTGAGTGTATTAGCCATACGCAGAGTTTCTGTATTTGAATTACTTGTGCAGGTGGGAACTTTCGAATTGGATGAGTTCTCGAAGTGAGTTTATTAAAAACGGCTAGCATGATGATATTAAAACACTTTTTTATTGGATTAGAAAAATTCTCTAAAAAAAAAAAAAAAATAGAAGTTAGATTCCTTACCGGCTATCGGTAACGGAAGCATATGCCTCTAGCTCGGTTCATTCCCTATATGGTAATGGTAGGTACGCCGGTACCCCTTCTGTGGTTCTTACAAGGTAGTCTCGTGCCCGGGTTCACTCGTGAAAGGAAGGTTCTAGCGGTAAAGTAAAGAACATCCTCCCTTCTTGCTTCCTTAGGATGGGTTGGGAATTTAGATATATAGGATATAGGGATCGGGTAGTAGATTGTTAAGGTGGTTGAGTTAGCTTAGTTGGTTAGAGAAAAGCCCTTCAAATTCTTGTGTCAGTGGTTTGCCCTAAGCATCTGCTTCTTTTCTTCCGGTTTGTTTCATTTTCTTTCAAGTCTAGTGGAATCACGTATGCGTATGATAGCTTGACCCGGAATTCTTTTTAGGTCACGAACTCGTACTCGCTTTCCTGTGCCCTATTCTATCTGACCAAGGTAAGGTAGCGTATAGCTATGAGATTGACCATCAAGCTAGGAAGAATTCCCTACACTGAGAGTTTGAGTTTCTTCGCTTAGGCAACTCTTCCTTCGTACTTGACTTATAGGCTTGACGCCTGATAACCCATTTCCTCTTGCTTTTTCAACCAAAAATACGGGGAAAATGAAAGAATGAAAATGAAACAATGGCACGATTGGACTCTCACTTAGGAAAGGAAATTGACTTTCATCTCAAATTCCCGGGAGTGAACTTGTCCGATTGAGATGTCCGTATAGGGCTGAAAAGTGATTGCAACGAAAATTCCCGATTCTCTGGGGTTAGTGTTAGCTTTCCAAACCCTTCCTATGGCTCGCTCTCAAAGAGAGGCTCCCCACCAAGAACGACCTGCGTAGAGGTCTCCCTAGTTGACTATGGTCATCATGTGACGACCGTAGGAGGTCAAATAGAATTGGATTTGAACCAATATCAAGCTACTTTTCCTTTAGTAGATCGCGAGAAAAGTTCTATTAGGTTCTTAGTAGCAGTCGTCGACCTTTTCTTCTTTTACTTCACTTCTCTTTTCGTCTCCTTGATAGCTGGAAGTTCTCCAAAAGTATGAAAGGCTGGAGGACTTTGTACCATCCATTCCAGTGTGGTTGAATTCTGTTCAAGAGCCCAAGGACTTTTCGCACATTTTTTCTTATTTCCACTGCTTAAAGTGATTGTTACGATCACAAAGAAACAACAAATCCCAACTACGGATATATAAGAGCCAAAACTGCTAAGGGCATTCCATCCAGCGTAAGCATCTGGATAATCTGGAATGCGACGTGGCATACCCGAAAGTCCTAAGAAATGCATAGGAAAGAAGGTCAGATTTACCCCGAAAAAGGTGATCCAAAAATGGATTTGACCTAAAGTTTCAGGGTATGTCCGACCAAAGATTTTACCCACCCAATAGTAAAATCCTGCAAATAAAGCAAAAACGGCTCCCATAGAGAGTACATAATGGAAATGTGCAACCACATAATAAGTATCATGTAGAGCAATGTCTAGCCCAGAATTTGCCAGAACTATTCCAGTGAGTCCTCCTATGGTGAACAAAAAGATGAACCCTACAGCAAATAACATGGGTGTTTTGTATTGTATCGAACCCCCCCACATGGTAGCGATCCAACTAAAGATTTTTATTCCAGTAGGGACAGCTATGATCATGGTAGCTGCGGTGAAGTAAGCACGGGTATCAACGTCTAAGCCCACAGTAAACATATGATGAGCCCAAACAAGAAATCCAAGAACACCTATACTGATCATGGCATAAACCATGCCTAGATACCCGAAGACTGGTTTTCCCGAAAAAGTCGAAACAATATGACTTATGATACCGAATCCAGGCAGAATGAGGATGTAAACTTCAGGGTGCTTCTCTCTTCTACTAATATAAGCGGATGAATAGAAGAAAGGTGGACTATATCATCAACTTATTCCATTTGTCTAGGAAAGCTAGCCATGCTTTATGGTGAATACTGTCAGGTTTAAATGCTTTGAGATCGTAAAGACTGTAATATTCCTCAATAAGGAAGAATCGTCGTGATTTATGACTTCGGAAAGTACTTGATTTAAAGTAATCTAGCATCATGATAACATCTTTTCTACTTTGTACAGACCATTGATAGTAACCATTTTGACTACTATCAAAGTAGATATTTCCTCCAAATACTACCTTATAAGACTCTACATCTTGTAGAAGTTTATTAGTTACTCGAATACTTAGTTGAGGTAGTCGATGCTTCATAGCGATACCAATGGTACCATCAGCATCAAAGAATCCTGCAAACCAATTTGATTGAGCATCTAGTGTAATAGGTAGAATTACAGGGATATCCAGTACTTGACAGACACGATGTAGTTGAAGTAGTCGTGCTGAATGTCGAATATGACCATTAATACAATTCATTAGTTTAATCATACCAAGTTGATTATGTAGTCGATAACGATAAGCTTTAGCACCTGCTCGCATTTTAATACTTCCACCAAGCATATGTTGGATATATCGTAGTAGTGGTAGATCTTCAAGTCCCATAGTAATTTCAAGAGAAGTATATCCTTTTTTACTAACTTGAATACTTCCATCACCATCGATAATTCCAGCTAGCCACTCACAGAACGATTTTGGATAAGTTGTTGCGCATGTAGTCTCTGAGGTTCCTACTAGACTGCTTTTATGTCGTTGGTTACCTGCTGATTGTGTCTTAGATACTCCATTTTGACTAGATCGGGGTAGAAAACCACTTATGAACATAGTAGGAGTACCATTAAGCAGACAGTCCCAGCATACAGCGCAATGCGTATTCAGATTTGAATCTGAAAAGGGCCATTTAAAACCGAAGAACCAAAAGAGATGCTGGTATAATATGGGGTCTCCACCTCCAGCAGGATCAAAGAAGGTTGTATTAAAGTTTCGATCGGTTAATAACATGGTAATTGCTCCTGCCAATACCGGAAGTGATAATAAAAGTAGGAATGCTGTCACTAGAACGGACCACACAAATAGGGGTAATCTATGCATAGTCATTCCAGGTCCACGCATGTTGAAGATCGTTGTTATAAAATTGATAGAACCTAAAATGGATGAAACACCAGATAGATGAAGACTAAAAATTGCTAAATCAACTGCTCCTCCAGAATGGCTGGTAATACCACTTAAGGGCGGATAGACCGTCCACCCAGTGCCGCTACCCACTTCGACTAGGGCTGAGCTTAATAAGAGTAAGAGACTTGGTGGCAACAACCAGAATGAAATATTATTTAATCGTGGAAATGCCATGTCAGGTGCACCTATCAGAATCGGAACAAACCAATTACCAAATCCACCTATCATCGCTGGCATAACCATAAAAAAGATCATTAAAAAAGCATGAGCTGTTATTAAAACATTATAAAGTTGATGATTCCCACCAAGAATTTGATCGCCGGGTCGTGCTAATTCCATACGAATCAGTACTGAGAAGCATGTGCCCATCACTCCAGCAATGGCACCGAAGATGAAATAGAGAGTCCCTATATCCTTGTGGTTAGTGGAAAAGAGCCATCGGACCAGATTTGTCATAAGAAATTCTTTTGTCGTTTTATCTACAGAAAGAGAGAGAGTCCTTCCTGTACGAGTAGTAAAGAACTATAGAGAGTTGTGGTCGGTTGTTGACCGACGGAAAGCATAGGAATTCTACTTTGCCTTCGTACTGGGGCCGACATCTGAGCCTTATCCTAGTGAATAGGGTGTGGTTGATGGATAAAGCCTGTAAAGCCTATTGGTTGGCTAATAGCTAGTATGTAGGCTGATCACTGCGTGGATCCCTTCGTCCGATGTTGAGACGAAGACGGTTTGCTTGGTTCATCACCTTCCATCCGGTGATCGAATGTCGGTCTTCTCTGGTCTTAGAAAATGCCCGTTCTTCGCCCTGTATTTATGACCCGGCAAACGCGGAATCTTATTGAAGGCTCAGAGGTGGCGTCTTTCAGGAGGATGTATTGTTATACGCAAATAGAAATCCCTCCTTACCGGTGCTTCCCCTTTTTTACAGAGAGTGATGTTCATCTGGAAGGACCTTTTCTTTTGATAAGGAATGGGAAACCCGCGGTAAAGGAGACCAGTCTAGTCAAATAAAATAGGCTTCCTTTAAGAAAGAAGCTCATTCATTACTTATGCAATCACTTTTTTCGTAGCGTCAAAGTTGCCTTTATATCTCCCTCGTCTAGTCGAGATTCCCTAAGAGAAAGGGAATAAACTGTAGTTGTAGTTTATATACGTGAATCCAATCTCGCTTCCATTCATCTTCCATTCTGCTATTTTGGGAGTTTACTCTTTCTGTTTACTTACGTGAAAACAAAAACGACTGTTCTCAATCGCACTCATATCTCTTCTGTCTACTAAAGTGGAATGGCATCAAGACGAACTAAGGATAATTGACCTCTCACCCACGGCACACTAGCTAGATTTGTGTGATACCGTGTGTCGAAATCCGGATTCAATCCGCCCTAGTGGGCACCTTTTTCCATTGCTGCGCATGTGCAGGCTGGCCTCCTGTTATCTTTCATTCGGTGGGTTGAGGCCCTTTTTCATTAGCCGCTTTTGAAGTGTCTTGAATAAAAGAGGCAATTTGGTCTCATACACTTGAATCAGCTTTTCCTTTTTCTCCTTGTCACTTGGTTTGTAAGTCTGGATGAACTCCTTTGCCCTTACGCGAATAAGGTTCCTAAAGTGACGTATTATGTCCTGCTCAGCATGAAAAGATGCTCAAAAGAAGACAACTTCGATGTCGACGCAACCGAGAGTATACTCAATATGCTCCTGAAAAACAAAAGAATCAAGCTACCGCCAAGCAAAAGAAAGACCGGACGATAAGAAGGGCGCAGTTCCTTCTCTTCGGTCAGTGCCTTTGCATGTCTTAAGCATAGTCAGAGAGATTTCTTTATGAATGATTTCAAGATGGCAAGAATCCAAGCTTTGGAAATAAGCCAATCATAGGCTGCACATTCATATTCAAGATGTTTACGAATAGGACTAGTTGCTTTAAGGCGAGCTAATCGTGGAAATTCTCCCTCTACAGGCCTCTTAAATTAAAGGCAGAACCAAAGAGAGTAGTAAGAGGAGAGGAGTTAAAACCCGACTCGACGGCCTAGTAGATCTATTCCTGCTACCTTACTGACTTCACTGGGGGAGGTTGATAAGAAGAAGCTGTGATAGAACAAGCTGTTACAGAATCAGCAGCTAGTTTTGCCGAAATAGGAATAAAGGATTCAATTGAATCTGTTGGAGGAATACTGGTAGTGGTTCGTCTTATCTTATTAGTAGCAGTCAGTGGGAAGAAGACTAGCTCTGGCTTTCAAGCGTGAACCTAGCTTGTCTAGCCTATGCGAAGCAAGCCGGAACTGGTCTGGGAATCGGCAAGAGGTCTTTCGGCATTGTTTGTAAGGGCATGGCATTAGATTAGGAAGGGGCCTAAGCTAAGCCCTGAAATTGGAATGCTTTACTCTTTCTTACTCTTTGGGTTTAGGAAGAGAAAAGCACTCTTTAGCTTAATTAGCTTAGATTTGAGATGAAATGCGGAAAAGTCCTAATCAAAGGCGAAAGGCGCCATCCAAAGAAAGTGGCCCCAGCAAGATCCGACTTAAATCGAGTTCCCGGCTCAACTCAAGGCTTTAATTAAATTAAATTTAAAGACGAAAGCCCAGGCTCAAGGGCCATCTCTGTCATATTGGCAAGCCAAAGAAAATAAGAGAGAAAGCTTAGCCCTTACTTAAAGCAAGCCTGCTTCACCTTCCGTACCTGATTCTTAGTCTGCTTTAAAGGCAGCCAGTGACTCGAGGTCTTCTGGAGTGAAATCACTCTCGGATAATTCAATGGTTTCAGCTCTGGTTCAAATGGTATCTGGGGTCTATCTCTTATCTCTTGTGTTGTTCACGAATCCTTTTAGGTTTTCAGGCATACTCCTTTCTCTTTCAGTTGTTGCTCCGGGGAAAGATCACATGGTTTTGTACTGGTCAGCTTTGGGCTGGAGATTGACGATTGACTGCTTTATATGGACCTGAGGCTGCAGATAGATGTCCACCTCTTTATCTACTACCATAAGCGAGAGCAGTTGCAGGTATCGAGTCTTTTTAGGGCTTTCATTTGCGCGTTAAGGGCAATTTCTATTATAGCACTAGGAATCGGTACCCTTAGTCTAAGCTAAAAGAGAGGGGCAGAGGTGAAGGAGATACATTTATAAAACAAATAGATATATCAGACATAGAATCTCAGATTCAGATGGAAGATTCATTAGGGTAAAACAGATAGTTCATCTGTCCGTACTAAGCTAGATAGAATCTCTCTAAACTACTACTACTGAGCAATCCAGGCACCATTAGACTGACATGATTGATGTTCTTTCATGATCCTTTTCCCCTAGGGTTCACGCTAGAATACCTTACTGTGCTTAAAAGCATGGCATTGAAGTAAGTAAATAGGGAATGCTGGTAATAGAATGTATGGATTCTTTCCCTTCTCTTCGGAATCCTTTCTTTTAGGAAGGAGGAGTAAAAACCACTTATTCTGTGATCAATTCTTTCCTAGAACGAAAAAAAAAAAAGTACGTACCAAATGGAGTTCTAAAGGACGTGTGCCTTTCGTCGTCTGGATCCATTTTTTTTTATACCCAGACAAGCCATCCATGAAAGAAATCTATTCATATCAGCGGGTATTGTCTATCATGATTTCCGTGATTGGAAGAGGAAACTCGTCCTTAGGGAATGCGTTATTCAGGTCTCTGAAGTCAATGCAAACCCGAATCTGCCCGTTCTTCTTGGTCACTGAGGCAATTTTTGCCAACCAATCGGGATCTTTCTCTTCTCTTATGAAACCCACATCCTTTAATTTCTGTACTTCTTTCTTAATCTTCTTCATGAGGAGTGGATGAAAGCGTCGTTGCGCTTGCTTGATGTGCTTAGCATCTGCTTTGATATTAAGCCTGTGGACGGCGATTTCAGGGTCTAGCCCAAGCATCTCAGCCGAACTCCAGGAAAATATGCCCAAGTATTCCTTAAGGAGCTGGACGTATTATTCAGCTTCAAAAGAAACTAGGCTGGCACTTAGGAAGATTGGGCGAGGGTCGCCTTCCGTTCCCAGGTCAACCTGTCGAACTTCATCATCTGTGGGTGGTACTGCTTTCAGGTTCTCTCGAGGTTCTTCAAAGGGGTTATTTTCCCAAGTCATGATTTCTTGCTATTCTTCTTTTCTTCACTACCACGCATCACGAGTTCTCTCAATCTCATGTAGAGATGAGCGAGCATAGCAGGACCAAGGTAGCTTGCTAACTCTCGCCATCTGCCAATCGAGCCGCAAGAATGTAATGTAAAAATTTGAAAGTCTCTTCATAGAGTGATTGCAGAACACGATCCGCGAGAGGAAGGACATCATAAACGCGCTTAATGCTCCTTTGCAAGACACATCAGGAAAAACTGTTCACAACTGCTCTAGAAACCTTCTTTCCATCCATGCGCCATCTCTTGATTTGTTTGCTTTGCTTGCTAGCTAGGAGGGTAGCGCAGGCCAAATACAGAAGCCCTAACAGCAGCGATAACCACCATAAGCGCGAAAGAAAAGCAGCCAAGGTAAAGAGGGCGGGGAAGGAAGAGGTGAAATTCCTTGCCCAGGTTACTGTAGTGGGATTTCTCATAGCAGTGCGGCCTTGCTATAGGGATTTGTAGTTATGGCTCCCAAAAGAGCTACGGACTCGTCAAGGTGAAGCTTTCTGAGTTCTATTGCCAGTCTGTTCTTATTCCAGACTGAACACAAAGCAGCCAATCGAAACTCCCTTCTGGAAAAGACTTAGTAGATCTACCAGGTTACCGGAAATGACCAAAGAAAAAGCCAAAAACTGCTAACCGAGAGTCCTATACTTGTCCACCGGCCCTCTGGATTCTGTTCTAGACTTACCCCACTTGGCTAGCTTGTTTTCTGGCGCTAAGCCCTTATCTTATCTACACCCTTGGCTAATAGTTCAAATCATTATTCCCCCTTTCCTTATCGACATTAGCTCAATCTCTTTATTATATGACTGGGAGCAAGCTGCATCTTCAACATTTAGCAGCCCCATAGAATGGGAAGTCTTCCAAGCTGCTTTTAGCATGCATCTTATTATCTAGACTGACTGGTAAGATAAGCTGGGAAGAAAGCTTGTTCACTTCGTACCTGCATAATTCTGCCTTATATACTTATATAAGTAGCCAGTAAGCGATAATGAGCTGCCATTCCTAGCTGGGAATGTATCTTTAGCTAGTACAGCAGGATACCGGATCTGGGATCTTCGAGTTAGTATGAGAGTGCCAAGGAAGCGAGTAATACGAGTCAGAAAGCTCGGGCTAGTTGCTTTCAAGCTTCTTAGCGAATGGCCTGGTTAGGTTTTCCCCTCACTTCGGGATGATAGGAACACCCTGCAATATCTCAGGATAGATAGTTCAATGCTAAGCAAGTTGTGGACATGGAATGAACATCTAGATAGCATCTAGCTTGTAACGCACGAGTGAACGAGCTATAGAGCATCTTTTTTCATAGTATTTATAGTAAAAGATCAGCATTCATCGATTGCCGAATCCAGCTTTTCCCGGGCTATCTTCATTCAGGGAGGTTACATTTATACCCATTTCACTGAGGATATCCTTCTTCTCATCCCAGGAAGTCACTGACCGAGCATGTCTTTCCCAGAGCCCGGAATAATATCAGTAACGAGCTTCCTCGTTCACTTTGCATGCAGGGACGAGCTACGAATGCCCGGTCCCAGAGAGATTCAGAATCAGGGCTCGCTCTCCGTCCTCTAGCTATGAAATCCGAAATCTAGCAGCCCCTAAAAGGAAGTCTTCTCATTAATCATGAAAATAAGTAGCTGGTCAGAGTGACTGGGAAGCTAGATCTGATCTGCTAGTACTTTTTTTGGATGGGTCTCCAGATAGAAAGACGGGGTTGGATCCATTTGGATGGGAGTGAAAGACCTGAAACGAGCGTGAGTGTGTTCCCAGTAGTTCATTCCGATAGAATCGATCTAAGTGGCTAACCAAGGCAGAGGAAGAGGATGCATTCCGGTATGAAAGATCTAATTCTATCAGTAGAGGAACGGAGTGTGAGTGATTCTATCACGAATATACAATGCTCGAGCGAGTGAAACGTAGCGTAGCGAGTCGAAGATTGACTATCTGCCAATCGCAGGTAAGCACTCACTATTCCCTGGTTGGTCAGCAAACAAGCGGAGCAGCATATAAGCTAGAATATAGCCTACCTAATAGTAAGAGTTCTGTGCTTGCCTGAGGATGAAGTGATTCTTGGGAAGTCTCTTTCCATTAAAACCATTAAATGAAGCTTGTCAGTGGATCCCCAGGTATTCAGCTGCTACCCTTGAATAAGATAGGCAAGGCAGCAACTTTCTACGAGAGAACTCGCATCCAAGGCTAAGTTACTCTTAGCTATAGAGCTTATTCCTATAAGGTTCTTCCGTTATAGAAAAGAGAGTAATATATTGCTATTGAGTGCTTATCTGAATTCCTGTCCGGAGATCTCTTACTATGACATAGGATCCCGAAGTGAGGGTTCTACCCTGGCGGGATTTTGCTATCCTGCAGGAATCTTTCTATAGAACCATGAATGGAAAGACTCATTCATTATCACTGACTAACCTGTCGATGCAGCTGATTCTACAGATCATCTCCCATAGGTCGCTGTCCTTTATTACGATGAGGGTCATGATCGATCGGCTCCCTGGCTTTGATGACTCGCTGGCAGCTTGTAGTACCACCAATAGCTCACTGGTCACTTCAGGAGATAAACACTGAGTCATTGTATCGTCTTCCCCTATTTCTTTTAGCTGATTTGAGCTAAGACTGTTCTGTTCTCTAGGAGACTGACTAGATCGTTGGCTTAGAGATCCCCTGACAGGACTTGTCAGTCTATCAGGATCTATCTCTTCAGCTAGCTAAGATGCATTCTAAGATAAGAGAATCAGTCTCAGCTATTTAGATTATATTAGACTCAGTTTGCGTGGATATGAAAGGCATTCATAGTTCCGCCCGGGGAAGGGTAGGTAGGCGTAGGATGATCTGCTTCTAGAGCCAGGGCGCAGATAGCCAGGTAAGAGATTCTCCCTTATGTTTCCTGAGCTATTTCTATAAGCGGAATGCATGCCGATGATTCAGAGAGAGGGAGAAGGTTTGTAGTTCTTATAGAAGCGAATGCCAAAGGGACCATGCCGGGGAAGTGGGGATAAGGTGAGAGAATGCACGTTACCAACTCTACTGAGACAGGCTAGGGTTTCTCTCTGACTTAAGGAAAAGGAAAGGAGCTGATTATTGAGCGAAACGAACGAGCTATAGAGAGGAGAGTCCCTGGCGATGTTCCCGGTTTATGTAGGTGCTAATTGATTTTGTCAGGTCTTAGCTGCTATCTTAAAATGAAGCGAGAGTTTCCAGGCTCAGGGAGAGTGAGTCTGTGCGAGAAGCAGAAGTCGGGCATGGATCTCCGAAGTGAAAGCTGTTAAGTGGAGGTACGGAGTCTGAGTTCTGAAAGAACTCCGTTAGTTCGTTCTGTTCTCCTTATAGGGGCATGAGATTCCCAGCGAGTAAAGAGAGGAGGATCATGTTCTGGATGTTACCAATGCAGGTATGAGAGGAGAGAGAATGCAATCTTTCGTCCGGGGAGGTAGCAGTCAGGGATAGAAAGCGACCAACCCTGCCTATAGATATATATATGATTGGGATGTGCATGAGTAAGAGATAAGCCAGCAAGGTTTCCCCAAACGAGTGATTTAGCGGACTCAAGGTGACTTCTAACCAGGAGTTCCTCAGAGCACACAATAAAGAGTGCCGTTGGCGACTCTGCTTTCGAGTTCATCTCAATAGTCTGATAGCCTATGTCAGGTAGTTACAAGTGAGATAGATGTGTAACTAACCTCTAAAACTAAGCCAAGGCCCGCCGATTGAAGGGTAACAGAAGGTAACCGGTTAGCGAGCGGTGTCGGTAGGCGAAAGAGTGCCTTTGTCGGCTTAGAAACAATTCCCTCGATAAGCGCTGGGTAAAGGGCTAAGCTCAATTCCCGAGAAAAGCAAGCGCTATAGAAAGAATAGCTTTGAAGCCACGTTTAGAATGGTCAGCACCTTTTGAGAATAATTTCTCTTTGGAAAGCACAGTACGATGAAACCATTTTTTTATAAATGCTTATATTATAACTATAAGATAAGAACGGAAATTTCACTCGATGCTTTTCCTATTGGGATACCTTTCTTCTCTACGCTATTTTGCTTGTGAGGACAGCCAATTCAGTGTAATGAAATATTCTGGCTATCCAGTGAGTTCGTTCAATAAAATGCTCTACTCGGCCTCTGCCTCTGGGCCTTGCTCTCCTTAAATAAAAATGCTTTTTCCCAGATGGAGAATGAGAATTTTGAATAGGCTTTCTGGACCTTCAGATTCAATAACAGATATTGGGGTAAGGTCAAAGTCAAACTCTTTCGTTCCAGTGAAAAGGCAAACACATCCAATTGCACTTTACTATACTTCGTCTTTTAGAATATGAAAAGAAGGAAGATTAATAGTCTATTTATACTAATAGATAATAGAGTAACCTTCCATTAATCTCTCTTATGTAAACCAGTGAGAAGGCAAGCTTGAAAGAAGGAGTCTTTTTGAGAAACGATCTAAGAGTCTGGCCTAGTCAGCTAGGAAGACTTTTCTATTCTAAAAGGCAAGCTAGGTCAAAGGCTAGCGCAGGAAAGGGGATAATAACTTTCTTTCTCTCATTTGAACTCTTAGAAAGCAGGCCAGTTCTAAGGATTGGAGTACTTCTGTAAGCAAGCCCAATTACAGTTACAATTTTCTTAATACATTAGTTGAAAACTTAATCGAGTGTGAGTTCATAGTCAGCTATTTAAAGTCTAGGAAGGCTGGTCCAAGCTAGTTCGTTTTCAAACCTTAGCTTAGGCGAGCTCCGTTGCAGTCAGCCTAAGTTTCTTGCCAGGCTATGAGAGTGCCCCATGAGATTGATGTGTTACCAACTATGGTTGGGAATTGCTGGTAGTTTAAGTAGTTCCTCGGGTTTTGCTCCTATCCCACCCGTTGATGCTATGGTTACTAGTCTTCCAGCTGACCCTACTCTTGAAGGTTCTTCCATGGCTGTTGTTTTTTGGACCTTTTCGACTCCAGAGCCGGTTGTTTCTATGTCTAATTCCTTTGCTGCTTTGTAGAATGATGATTTTTTTCCTGTTACTAAGTAGTGTATTAGCGATGAGGATCATGTTGAGGCTTCTGGCTCTTCGGGCCGGCTACATGGAATTGGCTTGCTAAATCGGAGTTGTTAATTGGTTCCAGTAAGCCGCTAAACATAGCATTAATCATTCAACTTCCGCCGCTTGCGCCTTTCACTATTGACTCTGACGCCGTCAGTTGACAATCTGACCCTTCTTTTTCTTCTAAAGTAGATGAACCGTCGGTACTTTGTTGTTGGTTGTGAGCACGGCTTCAATGTTGCCGCGACATGAAACAGAAACTTCGACGATCTCCCCTCTTCTTCTTATTATTAAAGGGAACTAAGCCCAGATGGCACAGAATCGGATGATGAACCTTTCCTTGGCTCGGCTGGTCTCACTGGAACTTTTTTCAGGGTTGGAAGAAGAAGGGCTACTATAGACTAGAAGGGAGGCGTTCTCATACCCAGTTAACTGATTTTTGAGTCTTACCGGAGAAAAGGCACCGATCTGACTTATGAAGAAAGCTAGAACTATGAGTGAAGAAAGAAGGGAAGAGAATTGCTCTCTTGCCGCTGTTAGTCTCTTGTTAGTAGTAATAGCGGTAGGTGGGAACTCTTTTGAAAGAAGAGACGATTTGGTCTCAATCAAAGAGAAAAGAGCTATTTTGAAAGTTCCTCGCCTTAGACTTCGAGTTGACAGAGAGGAATGGCAGAACTCTTGGCCTTACTTTAAGAGGGCACCCTAGCTAGATTCAAGTTCTCCTCCCAGTCTTCCCTGGTAGGGCATCCAGGACAGACCAGGGGGGAAAGGTCAATGCATTCTTTTTGAATGAATACCCGGTAGCTGTAGCAAAGGAAGAAAGCGTAGAGGCTCTGCCTGATCCCCGGAGATGGAAGAACTTCTTACCCTGGCCCCGGCTTAACCACACTAAGACTTTTTCAGTCTAATTGGAAGACTGCTATTGAATCAGCGCTTTCAAAGGGGTCTTTTCGCGACTCCGCTGCTATTGATAAGGGCTGCTAGCCTCTTGTTAGCTGCTTCTCGCGTCCAGAATTCGGCATTCTTGGATTAGGCTTGACCGGTCTTCTATCTTTAAGCTTGAAGGCAGGGCTAAGGCATTGGTTGACTTTCTTTCTATTCTAAGAGTTGGGAGCGAAGGAACTGCACTGGCAGCTTTGACTTCTTTCTCCTGCCTAGACAGCTCTGAAACCAGACAGAGCATATCGAGTGGTGCTGTCAGCCAAGCTATGTCCTATCCACTGCTCGCTCCTGCTCTTGAACTCTGAAAGGAAGAGCTAGATCCGGCTTTTTCCCAATTTGATCGTACACTTTCTCTTGACTTTTTTGAGTTATTTCACATCTTCCTTCGACTTTCCATGGCACGATGGGTCCATGCACTAAGTTCCACTTGAAGCCTTTCATTTTCGGCAGCCAAGGAGGCTGTCTTGGTCGACCATCCTGAGTGTGAGACTTCATTCCCGGCTTTGCTTTCGACCACATAAGATTGGGGTTAAAATTTCATAGGCGCCAATAACTCCGGTCTTCAGACCTGAGAGCTTAGAAAACCTTTACTACGAGTGGCTTGCCATAGAGGTGCGGGTTTTCTGCTTTGTCTATCGACTTGTCTTGATCCGCTGACTTTCCTTCCACAAGTCGATTACCTTTCTTACTATATCAGCCCTCTTTTGGTCCCCGTAAGTGAATTCCCTGTTTCTTGGAGCATGCGTCATGGGGATGAACTCTAATGACCTCAGCTGCCGCCGAACTTTTGTTGGTGCATAACTGATGCCGCCCCATAGCCCTAAATAAGATGCCCCAGGGGGAATCCCGGCAACGGTATAGGACTGGTACTTGTGGCATCCATGGTGCTCTCCAGACTATTTGATCATCAGTCAAGTTTTAGAACACATAAATCTACTGTGTTTTGCCCGGGGACTCAACATCCCAATTAGCCAATGCGAATTCCCTTAGGGGATTGCTGGCATTGAAAATAGGTGAGGTTCACTTTACCTCGGGGAATAGCAAAAAGTGTGTTTGGAAATGGAGCAAGAGTTAGCAGGCGAAGGACAGAGTTAGGCTTTTTTAAACCATTTCATTTTTCGATGTTGGGCATCTTGAACCTAGCCGTCAGAGCTAGGCGCTGTCTAAGAGCCCTGTGCTATCAATGGAATAGCCTTTATCTCTACTATTAAAAATAAAAAGAGAGACGTTTATGTAGACTGAAAGCTGCATAAACCTCATGCAATAGCTCTTACACAAGGAAAAAGAGAGGAGTCAAAGCATCTACATCTACGGGTAGAATGTCCCATTTCAGTCTATTGTGCCCTAGAGGAGATATAGACTTTCATTACTTCCTTTTGCCCCTACTCCGTCAAAGCAAAGAGTAAGGTATGGTCGGAGTAGCAGAAAATGTAGCCAGAAAATAGAAGCTATTCCTAAGAGTAAAGGTAATGAAAATTCCTTAGGTCAATCCCTTCTTGAGCAACCGATTTTTATTCAATTTGTGCAATCAGTTACTTCCTTCTTGCCTTCCCCAATCAGTCCCTTGCTTCTAGACCTTCAAAGAGTTCCTTCTTTCCCACTTGGCTTGGATTCAAGGGGCGGAGATTCCATATCAGCGGAGAATCTATTTTGGAGATATGTCCTGAAAACATCCGCTTTAGAGCACCAGCCTTTTTCCCCGATTCTTGCAAAGAACGCTAGGCACCTTTTTCAACTATCTCATTAGCTAATGCCCAAGTTGCTGATTCATGTGCAGCCTTTTCTGATTCAATTGCACAAGCCCTAGTTTCGACTCTAGAGGCAATCCTTCCCTCACCTGTCCCACGTGCTCTTTGATGCCGATAATCGGATTCTTATGAGAGTCTTACTAGCATTGGCGGCTAAAACAGGTCCTATCCTATATAAGATTAGGAAGCATCCGACTTGCTAAGCATGAAGTCCCAGTCACAGAGGAAAGTGCGTTAACATGCTAACAGCTTCGAATTCGATAGCACTTGCCATTTTCTCTTCTCTTTGATCCGAAAAAAAAGGCAGAAGTCCCACATCGGATTCACTTGTGCCATCCACGCTTCCTCCTTGTCGGCCTTTGGAAATAGTAGTATGCTTTAGAGTCGGAAATCCGTTCGGACAGAATCCTTTTCTCTAGAGGATTCTAAACCTTCCCCAGCTTGAAGAGGCACTATTGGCTTTCATTTCAGTAAAGAAGAAGGGCGCTTAGAGCCTAAATAGAACTAGTCAATCCGTAACTGAAAGCAGGAATGGGAATTAATCCATGTCAACAGTAAGAAATAGGTAAATGATTTACTTGAAGAGGCATATTCATATGAAAGATATCCCCGAATGGGATTGATGGACAGATTTCCTTGGAGCAAAGGAGAGATAGTGCTAGCAACTTCGAAAGAATGGGGGCAATGAAATTCTTAAGATACCAATGGGAAAGATGTGCAGCACAGAAGTAGCTGCTATCGAATGCCCTGATATTCTTTTCGACAACGGCAATAAGACGTCGAAGGTTTGAAGGAAGAATCCGCAATGCTTTTACATTCCTTTTCAAATAGGTTGTGCCCAGTTAGTCCAATACTACAGATAGTCACGAGCACAGAAGAAGAAGATGGAATCGAATACGGTGTTAATTAATTTCCTGAAGTGAAGCAAGGAACTGCAAGAATTGACCATAAATCTCCTCTTAGATAGGCTGTTCGGGAAGAAGGAAGAGTTCGGGATTAAGCTGATTGACCTAATATGTCCATTATCGAATACGACGCTAGTGGTATCCTATAATAGAAGAAATGTCGCATCCGCTTGCAACGGATAGGCTCTTTGCCACGAAGGAAAGGATGCCATATTGAATTTCCTGCTAGCTTTGTGAAAGATTTTATAAGTGTTCAATCAGACGCTGTTTGAAAGAAGGACGTAACCAGTGCTAGTTGAATCTGCCCTTATTGTTCTCCTAGCCGGTGTAAAAGTAAGTGCTCTTTTCCCACACCCGCCGTCACTGTCTTTGCGGTTGATGCGGTTAAATCAACTAGTAGAAGGAAGGTGGCACAGTTAATTAACTGAATCCGCGCTTAGAAAGAATACGCTCTTTGGCTCCGTCGAAAACCTTTATGCTCTTCTTCTTCCTATCGAGTGGCGTCAACCGGACTGAAAAAGAGAATAGCAGATCGAACTCTTTGGTACGCGGCTAACCTGTTAAATTTAGCTGTTCTTGCTACTCCATAAACTAAAGAAATTTGATAAGAGAAGGACTCCTATCAGACTTTTTCTTGCTCTCGTGCTGAATGTCATCTCGGCATATCGGTCGGTAGAATATGAATCCGGGGGATAAAGACTCCATTGGCCGTTTACCTTTTCTTCTCTGAACTGCTCTTAGGCTAAGATTGAGTTGAATCCGCTTCTCTTCCGTCTTCCTCAGCTTAAAATATGTCTGGGCCCTCCCCACCAGCTCCCTTAGCTACTCATCTTGTTTACCCTGCTTCTTGGAAAGCTTCACATATGTAATTACCTGGGTAAGAAATTTCAGCTCACTCTGAAAGAAGGAGTGAAAGAGCAGCTCCTGTGGCATCAGACTCAAAGAGAGTTGCATCAACGGTTCCGACGAGTTTTGATCTTATTGCACAGGTACCGGTGTCAGAGCCTAGTGAAGCAGACGTACTTGAGACTGATGATTGGACATTTTATGTTAGGCTTTCTCTTTATATAAGATAAATCACTTTTCTTTTCTTAGGAATACCAATACCAAAGCACGAACTACAAAGAAAGATAGAAGGCGCAGTCAGTCTGACGCATTCGAGAACATAAGAACCTAGTGGGGTAGATTATGCCAAAGCCTGAGCGGCTTTCCTTGTTGTTTGGTTTCCCTGAACTGAATCTAATCTTTCTGCCCTACCAACTCTTTTTCCATAAGAAAAATTGGGTTCTTCTGGTAAAAACTTTTATGTTGAAGCATGGGCGTCGGCTTGAGGCCCGTTCCGAATGACCTATTCGACCCGGAAACAAGGCTTTTGTTTTAAGAGAGGGTTTGTTTCAAACTTTCTGAAGCTAGAGCATACATTGAGCCAGCTTTGCCAGATCGAACCGCGTTCGTCTTAGAGCACAAGTCAAGCTCATCACTAGGTAACGAACGGGTCGAAACAGATGGTGATCAGAGGTAGGTGGACAGCTAGCCAAGCTCTAGCTGGTGGAGCAAGGGCTGAGGAAGCGGACAAATAGAACTAGGCCTTAGGGACTTAATGTAGTCCCAGTTGTTAATCAGGATTTACCCGGTGTGAGATATCGCATTGTTCGAGAAAAAGCCGGTAAAAGAATGGAATCATCCTATTCAACTCAATCCGGAGAAAGCAGAGAACTCGGAACTCTTGTTTAGCAGTTTTCGAATCCGATCTTTGCTTTGAAGGAAGCAGGCTAAAGGTAAATGAATTAGCTCAGGGCGTGAAAGAAAAGAGTATAAAGGCGGACTCTTCCTGATCCTGATCTTGTCTCACACGAATTGCTCAAGAAGAAGAAGCTGTGATCACTCTACGACTTTCTGTGTCCAGCACAGGCATACGATTGAAAGAAGGGTGCATAGGGCATTTTTTTCTGTGTCCAGCACAGGCATACGATTGAAAGAAGGTTTCTCCGGGGAAGATTTTGTGGATGAGATCCGAGACTGGGCTTTTGAGAAAGCAAGGATCTAAGGCTAGAGCGGGCTTACTTTCGAAGGGGACAACGATGGCCATATCATCATATTCACCAGCCTATTCGTTGGCTAGGGTTTCTTTGGAAAGGGTGGTAGACGAAGAAGGGGATGGAGAATCAGTCTCTTGAGCCATGATTATGAATAAGAAGCAGATGGTGAAAGACTGGCTGAGTTGAAGTGTTGTTTGCAAGCGAACCCAATAATGCCACGAGTCAGAGGTAAGAAGGGTTGAAGGCTAAGCTGCTTCTCCACTTTACTTTAGAGGCCATATCCTTGTTATGGACAGAAATCTGCATCTTATGCACCCGCATACATTAAAGTGAAAAGTGGTGATTTGAAGCTTGATACACAGGCAATGAAAGAATGTATTGAATTTGACTGAAGCAGGCAATAAAGTTCTTCAAGCCATTAGGTGGTACTAAAATAAAAGCGCTAATCCTCTAGTTTCACTAAGATGTTGACTACAGGGAACGAGCTATTCTTTCTATAAAAAGTTTTAGAATGAAGAAAGGAAGGAGCCGGTGAGCATAGATGTTATGTTCTTTCCTCCCCGAATAAGCATAGGTACTTTTGAGAAGAACGCTCAGTTAAGAAAGTAGGCAACTTTGAAGTAGGCGAAGGCAAAGTAAGGATTTTAGGCAAGTATCTCCAATTGGGCAAAAGCGGTGAAGAAGTCAAAGAACTTACTAACGGAAGAAGGCATTGCCGCTTTCTTCGAAAAGCCGGAAGGCTAAGGTACTACATGGAATGTTAGCAGGGCTTCCGGTCTAGTAAGAGGCTCAAGGAAAAGCAGATGGATCGCTGTAGCGGTGCTCGACTTCTAGCCCTTGCTTACTCTAAGATAGAAGGCATCGATTCTCTTTGCACAGGTAGTTAAGCTCACAATTCGGATCTCACTAGCAGCATCACTTGATTGAAGAGCAAAAAAAAGATGAATAGAGAAAACTTGATTCAAAAGAAAAGAAGACAGTTAAGTTAGTCAAGATAGTGAGTAAGGTTACGGAGCATTCCACTGAAGCAGTACGGCATCGGTTCTTGCGAATGAATCTGCAAGAAGAATTCAGCATTTTAATATTTAAAAGCAAAACCACCCCACTCTAATAGTAAGAGAAAGGAAAACGCTCGATCCATGGAGTCCGTCATCGGATCCCCCCATTGAGAGATAGAGTTGAAGAATCAATTAGCCCGGGATTTCAGATTTAGATCTTCCACTATTTCCGATAGGGTCTCATGCTTCGATACGAGTAGAATACATAGGGTTATAGTCCGGGTAAACCAATTTGACGTATACCTTTTTTTGGAAATCTACAAAGTAGCAATCCTGACTGCGGGAGCAGACCTTTTTGAGATTCATTCTTGCATTCCAGTCTAACTCTCCTTTCTGTCTGTCACTGGATTTCCACTACTTGACTTGCGACTTAAGCTAGCAGACTGAGCTTTACTTTAGCTTGAGCGAGAACGAAGACAGACATCTCTTTTTTGGGCGGAACTGCTTGAGCTGGAGCTTTGGACTCGACGAGGTATTGGATGCTTGCTGAGAGTATCTTCCATTCTCTCTTCACCAGACAGATAGACAAATAGGCAATCCGATAGATAGATTATGGCTTCCTCACTATCAGCAAGCTCCCACAGGCGATGAACTGCTTCCGACTTCTTCATTCGGTTTGTAGCCATATCCTATAGAGTGAAAAATTCCTTTTAATGGGAGTAGCTATATTCAAGCAAGCATTCCAGCGAAACGATCCTTTGATAATGGGCTCTGCCCCAGACTGGGACTGACTTACTTTCTACATAGAGAGGAAAGGCAGCAATCCAAGCTCTTTTTGAATCGGATATTTGATAGGCTAAGCTAGGTGTAGCTCGCTTTCTCTACGGTTTTACTGAACTTGTCAAGCCCGAGGGCCTTTTTGGGAATTTTTATCTTTCTGCGTCTATTAATGCTAAGTCGGATGCTTTTGAAAAAAGTATTTGGTTTGGCGTTTGTGGCTCCTTTGATTTTTTCGTAAACCTGGTGCTTCAGCTTCATACATGGGATTTTGAGAAGCCTTCTAAGCCTGCCCACTGCCCTCGATTCACGTCTTTCAATGCCTTAAGTTCTTCCCCGATTATCTGGCGCGGTAGGAGCTTTATTTGCTGTCTCTTTGCTATCGCGCAGTGTTCCTTCATGCGGTAAGTAAAGAATGAATGCCGTCCCTCCATCCTGCTTGGTTAGTCTATCCGTCGTACTCTCGCTCTGTTCTCAGTCTATCTTTCTATTCTTCTTGCCTGAGGGACATTCCATCTTGATACATGGCCGGGCTGCTACTAGTAGACTTCGCCGCTACGGGAACTTCCTTAATGTCTCATCCGGGTACTCCTACTCTTTCCAAAAGTTGCAGGCAATCGGCTTTTATTTAAACGCTCAGAAGTGGTCATAGAAGTTTTTATTCACATTCTCATTAGTGTTTTTTGTGATCTTTTATTCCTTTATGTGGGAACGTCGATCTCTAAATCTTCCATCTCTAGCGTGGATGGATAAGCCTTAAGGTGCTACTCAGTGGTCTAACTTAAATCCCCTCCTGGAATGGGTAAATGGTAAAGCTTTCATATAATGCTTTTCTTCGTACCGGACTCTTTTACTTGGTTGGGACTACAACCTTTAACTATTTGATAAACTGCTGCTATATTTAATCGCTGAGGGAAAGGATGACGTAGGAAGTAGTTCAAGCTGGCTTCTAGCTTTAGGCTATCTATTGTAAAAAGAGGCCTAGTCAATCAATGTCTGGCTTGAGACCTTTCTTGAGCAAGTCGGTGGCATCCTACTATAAGTTAAATCTATTCCTAAGCCATCCAGCACTTCGAGATAGCAAGACCCTTCTTTCTAAAGGATATGTCTTAGCCTAACGAGTAGCTTGCCTTGAAGCTCTAAAAGAAGACCATTCATCAGACAAAGGAGTAAGATCGCAGTTTTCATCTCCTGCTCCTGATGTCATAAACTGGGCTAAATCAAATTAGATATCCACGACTTTGCCGAGAGCTTTGCTTTTTTCCTTAACGCTCGCTCTGCCCCCTACCCCTTCTTTCTATGCCAGTTGCTCTGCTCCTTATCCCTTTCTTTTGGGCTAGACCTCAGCTCAGATCATTCTTGGATGCTAGCGATCCTTTCACCGAAGAACTATTCGAAGAGGACACTTGCTTTCTATCTTTGAATGGTTTACCCACAGACCAGAGGGTTAAGGCTCTCACCTTCTTTTCAAATCAAAGAAAGAAGAGCCCTTCGATTCGGGACCTTCCCACCTCCCTCAAGAGGAATTTCTTTTATCCTTTTTCTTTTAAGCGTACTTAACCTGAACCCTGTCTATGATTAAAGCAATCTTTTGAATCTTTCCTAATCCGCTTTCTCTTGCGCATTAATGAATGGATCGAGGAATTGCGTATGAAAGGTTTATGGTCTATCTCATACTATCTATCTAGTACGATCGATCAAGTCATTCAGTACAGTATCTTCGTCGGTCTCGGTCTAGCTAGTTGATATTGATTCTGATTAATTCGTTGTTATGATGTTCTAGTTTCGTTTCCTCTTTTCCTTCCCTTTGTCCATCTTTCTTTCTCCCATGTTTTTTTTGGTCAACAACCAACCTCATTTCCGAAGAGTCTTTCCTCATTTTGAGAGCAAGAAGCGGAAAGAGATGAAAAAAAAGCTTATGATTACCCCCAACAGCCCACTTGAGCAATTTGAGATTTTCCCATTGATTCCTATGAAGATAGGGGACTTGTATTTCTCATTCACAAATCCATCTTTGTTTATGCTGCTAACTCTCAGTTTAGTCTTACTTCTGGTTCATTTGGTTACTAAAAAGGGGGGAGGAAACTTAGTACCAAATGCTTGGCAATCCTTGGTAGAGCTTATTTATGATTTCGTGCTGAACCCGGTAAACGAACAAATAGGTGGTCTTTCCGGAAATGTTAAACAAAAGTTTTTCCCTCGCATCTTGGTCACTTTTACTTTTTCGTTATTTCGTAATCTCCAGGGTATGATACCTTATAGCTTCACAGTTACAAGTCATTTTCTCATTACTTTGGGTCTCTCATTTTCTATTTTTATTGGAATTACTATAGTGGGATTTCAAAAAAATGGGCTTCATTTTTTAAGCTTCTTATTACCCGCAGGAGTCCCACTGCCGTTAGCACCTTTTTTAGTACTCCTTGAGCTAATCTCTTATTGTTTTCGCGCATTAAGCTTAGGAATACGTTTATTTGCTAATATGATGGCCGGTCATAGTTTAGTAAAGATTTTAAGTGGGTTCGCTTGGACTATGCTATGTATGAATGATCTTTTATATTTCATAGGGGATCTTGGTCCTTTATTTATAGTTCTTGCATTAACCGGTCTGGAATTAGGTGTAGCTATATTACAAGCTTATGTTTTTACGATCTTAATCTGTATTTACTTGAATGATGCTATAAATCTCCATTAAAAGTTATTATTTTTTTATAATTGAACAAAAGCGAGGAGCGAGTTTACGAGGTGAAGGAGCGAGAACTCCCCCCACCCCCAAAAAAAAAGAGTTGCCACGGCATTACATGAAAGCTCTTCCTACTATTCTTATTCTTTCTTAAGTAGGGCGGCTAACACTAGATGTTCGCCTTTTGATAGAAGGGGGAAAGCATTTTTTTTGCAAATTCAAGACCACCGCGATTGGAGATAATAGATTTGAAAAGAGATATGAACACACCCCTAACTCAGTCATCATGTCACGGTAGACAGACGCCACCTTTTTTTCTCCGATGACAATATCATCACCGAGGAGAGCATACCGAGTGAACACCCGGCCAGGATATACCTGGTCCGCTGCCAGCCACACCAAGAAATGGTGTGATAGAGCAAACAAGGGCCAAGAAAAAAGATAGCCGCTGTCCGGTACGGAACCGAACAAAGAACGGACTATCCCGAGTGGAAGTTGGTGCTAGAAAGACATTCGTCCCTAGACCCGATTTCACCCAAGCAAACGCAGCAGTCAATTAAATAGCGACTGCACAAGGACTTCCTGAAAGGATAGAGGAAATCTATCCGTTGCAGAAGACAAATCAAAACTGGACAACTGTCTCAGTCTCAGTAGCCGCGATAACGGGCGAGTCTGATCAAACGTCCCATCCATAGGAATAAGACGCAAGACCTTCCCAGTTATGAGCGGGTCGCAAGAGCGCCTGCTTGAAAGCGGAGTGGTTATAGGTATTCGATGGCGGTTTCTTCCTTCTCCTTGCTAGCCAGTGACATTCCTTCTACAACAAGCGATCCAGTTCTAGTCTATTCATTTCCAGTTGGGTGTCTTCTTTTATATACCCGCCATGGTAGCCCACCCTTTCGGAAATCTAACATCACATTGCGCCCCCTCGAACTCTGGGAAAAGCCCCCTTTGGATCTTGGTTGCGTTCTTTTTCGACGCATTTTCGTTTTTCACTGCTACATGGAAATATAACCTTTTATTTAGGAGACTCCTTTGTATTAACGATTTCTTTACACTGGAATGCTTGCCTGAGCCTATGGCTTCTCATCTCTTGTATAACCCCTATCCTTTTCCTTTCTGCGTGACTTAGAGTGATTAAGAAATTTTTTTTTTGTTTGTTCTTAGAATAGAAAGATTTGTGCTCATTGTGTGAAAGAGATTTTGAATCCTATTTGCTTCTTAATCTTAATCCAAAAGGCCCCTTGGATTGTATGATGGGGCCCGAGCTTGCAAGTGAAGTGAAGCGATGTACCTCCTTGCTATAGGGACGAGTTGAACACCCTTCCCGCCGCACAAAGAGTGCTTCACTTTCTTTAGATGACATTCAAGATTGATCCCCTTTTCTGTCTTTCCTTTAGTTATGGGGTTCTATCCTGAAGCTCTTTTTGAGTGGTTAGGTTTGTATAGTATAAAATCATAGAAGAGAGAAGGTTCAAAGAATGAAAAGTTCCTGCCTGTCTCGACGATCTATCATCGAGTTTCCGAGGGATTTCATTCCAAATCCAATATCGTGAACTACTAAACCTGTCCTGGGAATAGAATAGGGAAATAGGGAAGAAGGTCCGGGAGCATTGTTGGCAACATCAGAGTGAAAGATCTAAACCCTGAGGCCTACTAAGGCCAGGGAAAGATTTCCACCAATGAGTTTTCTCCTGCAATTGAAATGTATGCTGGCAGATTTTTTGAAAATTGAGTATTGGGTTTTGTACCCTTCGGCTTCGAAAGGGGGAATTCCGAAGCTAGGGAACCCGGTTGGCAAATGAAGACATACGAAAGGAGTACTAGTGGACCAGCTTCTTTAGCTGCCGGTTCAAGCTATTCAAAAGCTCTGTCCCCTCTTTTTTCATCTCCCTATATTTCTGGATCTTGGGTTCTTTGGTCAAAGCTAGTGGGAACAAAATTCCTTTTTAGCTGAGTTAACCGGGCATTTTAACATTTTAAAACCATATAATGAAAAGACGAGGAAGATTGATTGCTGTAAAATGAGCTTAAGATTCCTATTCGAATCGAAAATAGTATTAAATCGGAGATTTGGCGAAGAGTTGACAGAATTTTTGCAAAGAAAGTTGAGAAGACGAGTTAGCTCGCTCAGTAAGAAGCAAAAGGGAGCCACTTCTATAATAGGAAGCGTGCCCGCACCGGTGAATGGAAAGAAAATAGTAATTATTTATACCAGCCAGCCTTAGCTATCAGCTATCGAAGTTATATAAGAGAAGGGTGTTTGAGTTTAGATAAGAGTCAGGCCTTGACCGTTCTAGGTAATAGTTAGAATAAGAGTGAGAAAGAGAAGATTTCAGTTTCTATAAGAAGAAGTTCCCTTGGTCTTTTTCTAGTCTAGTCAAGGAGGGAGCTCAAATGCCAAGATTTTATAGAACCCATTCTTTCTGCGAATGGTGGTCAATCTACTAAAAAAAGGAGAATAATAGGCTGCTGACATTGGCCAACAACCCTTTTTTCTTTCCGGAAAGAGCTCGTCAATAGCTCAATTTCGAGCTTTCTTTCTATTTAGGGGATGATTTTCTTTTTGGGTTCAATATCAATAGTAAGTAAATTCATCAGCCGGGAATGCCCTGCGGGCTGGAGAAGAGTAATCAGGCCTAGAAAGAGGAGTCAAACAGGAAGGGAAAGTCTTTGGAGGCTCAAGCGAATCAAATAGGTACGAGGCCTAATCTTTTAGGGTATTCAAGATTCTTTTGTCGTCTGAACTTCAACAGCTTAGTGAAGTCAAGTCTTCTGACTTGGTTAGGGGTCTACCTCATTTCTCACCGCAATCCTCAACGTGCGAAGGATGTATGCTAGGCAAGCAAGATCTTATAAATGTATGATTGTACAAGGAAAACTTGGTTGATATGTGGGTGGTACTCACTTTCTGTATAATACAGACTATGACCGCCCTATTAGCAAATAAACGTATTCCGGAGCTAGATATATCAGAGTAAGGTCAGGAAAAGAGAAAGCGAGAAAACTAGACGACAGAAATAGAAGAAAGAAGCAACTCAGTCAACTACACTAGTTGTTCATTCCCTTCCGTACTCTCTTTAAAGGAGTCGGATAAGATAGAAGAGTGTGGATCAGGCAGAATAGGATATCTAGAGAGAACGGTAAGGAATAGAAAAGTCAGGGAGAGAAAATGCTGATCAAAGATTAACGAGAAGAGGGATTTTCCAGATCAGTTCTAGAATAGGAAAAAAGCAAAGTAAAGTAGGCAGAGGGTACGAGTCTTTTATTCCCTCTTTTGATCCAATTACATATTCTATATTCTAAGACGCGCCAGTTGAACATCTGAGCATCAAAAGAAGATCGAAGATTCATATTCAATAGGGAATACATAATGCCTGGCAAAAGACAAGCAAGAAAACCAGGGGGCAGTCTCACTATCCGCGGAGAAGATAGAACAGAGGGGAGAAAGAGATTAGAAAGCCATAAGTCGTGTTAGCAACCGTCCTACTGTCTTGGCTCCTTTGCTTCGCTTGGAACGCTTGCTTCCTTCCTTGACTACGACACAAGTTCTATTCAAAACAATCCCCCGAGGAAAGCAGTCAAGTCAATCAGTCTATTTATGCAAAAACTATATCCAATTCCTACTGAGAAGCCCTTCTTTTCTTCGGCTAGACGGAAGTCACTTCGATAGCCTAAGGTAAGGGGCTTAGCGCGATAAAGAACTGATTCACCTCTTGCATTGGTCCCTTCACTGGCTCACGGAACTCCGGTCAAGTCAGAGCTGGGCCCACGGCTTATCGAAGCCAATCTCGCACTTGACACGCTGAAAGCAAGAAAGACTTGGTTTTCTTACTGTCCTTTTTCGAAAGCCGATTCGTCTATTTTCGGAGCTTGTAGCGCGATCGTTCTCGTATGCTGCGTTGGCACTTTCATTGCACTAAGGTCAGGCTCACTTATCCAACCCCAAGAGTAGGGGTCGCCTAAAGGTGAGAGACCCAAGGAAAACAAGAAGAAGAGTTAACGTCTCAGCCCAAGGCTACTTGACATAGGCTGAGTCGGCCTCGCAAGGATCTGCAGATCTGGGCCCGGTGGGGAGAGTGGTCGTCTCGATTGCAAAACCACCCCAGTTCAAGGTCTCATCCGTCCTGGTCCACGTGCTGTGTCCAGCGCCGTTCCCGTGTTTGAGGCATTCCCCTCACAATGGAAGGAATCTAGGAACCTTCAATGTGCTCTTTCACTCTGACCCAAAAGCACCATCGATTCAACCTTATCCAGGATCATCAAGTTCCGCGCCCCGCTTTTCCTGTGCCTTCCCCTGTTCATGCTCTGATTGGATTAAGACTTCGTCGGATCTCTGCTCTCGTTGGCGATGGTTCCTTTCTTAACACGATCTGGCTTAGTGGTTTGGTTTCCTCCTTCCTAGGAGCTAGTTAAGGTGACCAGTCAGGGCATTGAGGAAGGCAGTAAAGTCAGTACATACAAGACAAGTCGGAACTCTTTTCTTTTTAAAAAGAGAAGCCCGAAGGGATGAGATGCAGTTCTTTAATCATTCCAGTCAAAAATGGATAACCGCCACCTATGACCGGAGGAGGAGCAGATAGTGGTCTCTCGATTCCCTTTTGCGTGCTATTCCTTCCGCCCAGGTTCAAGGCTAGTTTAAATAAAGCACTAGCCCGAGGCTTACGTAGTGAAAAAGGGCTTTAGCGGCTCTTCTCCTCAACCTGTTCAATTGGAGCTAGCTATAGAGCGTACTTTTTCTATGCTTTATTTACTTACTATAGAGGCGGAGTTCTCCCTCAACAACTTGACCTGACCTACCAACTGACTTTAGTACTACTTACTCTCCAGCCGGTCCTTCTTCGGCCACTTCTTCGAACGATTATGAAAGAGTTGGAAGGCCTTCTCATAGCCTGTGAATCGGAAGCCCTAAACCATACCAACTCGCTTCAGACTCACTTTCCAGCTCACAATTGAGAAAGTGTTCAACTTAAAAGGTCAGAGAAAGACTCTCTACAAGCGGATAGGAGTACTTTGCAAGTGCACCAATGTCCCAGAGGAAGTAAGATATGAGTTAGGGCGGGGCATGACATACCTTCACGTAAGAAGAAGGTGCGGGTGTAACAGGTCTAAGTCCTAGATGAGAAAGGCGATCTTCGGTTCGCTAACCACTAACCATCAGCGGATCCGCTTTCCAGGGCAGGTGAGGCTGTTCTGATTGATCCTAATCATGCGAAGACCACGGAGCGTTATTAACTAAAGCATTTCTGAAACCGTGCTTTCGATGGCAAGGCCAGAACAACCAAGGAACAGGATGGATTTTCCAAGTTAGACTGCTGCTCGACCTTTCGAACGAACTGATCATGATGTATTGGAGTATTGACATGATAAGCTCGTTCGCCCCTACTTAGTCTTACCTAGGAAGTTGAAAATAGATTCCCTTGTTGTTTACTACCTGATTATTGGATGCCTATTCTGATATGGAGGGACCGGTATACGCTTGAGAGACGGAGAAAGATAAGCACGATCGAGCTTTTGTCGAGTCGAGTGAGACGGCACGAGAGTGCTTCACACTCACATATCTTTCTTACTTTCCGGAGGGAGGGAGAGAGTAGGTGTTGGGGGACTCTGCGTGTGTGGACCTCGCTCTCCCGAAGTGAACCAGCTGGTAAACTGTGCATTCACTATGTCCTCTACTTCGGGGCAGCAGGCAACTCCCAATGACTTACAGAGCTTACCTTAGCACTCGCTTAAAATAAGGAATTACAGGCCTTAGGAATGGAAGCAAACTCGCCTTTCCCTTTGAATTAGATAAAAATCAACTGGCTTTGGCCCTTTACCCGGATAGCTTTTTGACCTAGCTACTTGTAAAGGCTAGTACTTACCTGTGCTTTCCAATTCAAATGAAAGAAGAGTCACGAATGTAAAGGCCCTTAAAGAAAGAGGCTTAAGTCATCGGCGAATAAGGGCTTTTTCCGGTATGCCGCTCCGCGAACAAAGGAGCGAAACAGAATCCAACCTAATATTATGAATATCTTTCGCCCGTTGATCGTCACATCGACATGCATGAGCTTTGACTCCGGGCTCAAAAAGGACCCGAACGTGCCATCTTCTGGTTAAAGATCGGCCTTGTCGAGGAAGTTTTGAAACGGTTGGCTAACCTTAGATTTCAATCTTTGGAAGATCCAGGCACCGGAGCAGGCACTAACCCAAAAGTTCCAAGAAGTGGTCTCTCAAAAACGGATCTTGGTGTATAGATACCCCAGAGGGAGCCGGCGGAGCATGCCTTGTCACCAGCAGTTGTGCCTTCCTCCATTCCTTTGCTTGATTGAATGATTCTGAGAATCATTCCTTCCAAAAAAAAACTCCGTTGGTCACATTCTTATTTGGGGGAAACTGGGGCTGTTGATTAGGAATCGAAAATGTTTCAATTTATAACCTTGGTTAGTCTCATTGTGCTTAGCAACTATGGGCTCAAGGGTGACCATGACTTTTCTGGCCACTTGTTTGGCCATCGGTGCCACTGTAGCTGACAAGGACTGGTTTATATCTAAGATAACTCTATCAGCCTCTCGATGTGTCCTTTCGTTAACATAGGTACCAACCTTGTTAACTGTACCAAGTATGATTTCACAGTCACGCCTCCATGACTCCCATATTCGTTCAGTTTATCGTTTATATCTATCGGTAATTTCTGCACTCTGTTCACGGTTAGCTGGGAATTTCCAGTGTCTTCGAGGAACCTCCCAAGAATGGAATCGATCAATCGAAATATCATATAAAGAAAGAGATCAATGGCTACGCTCCTTTGTTATAGCGTTGTAGTCTATTCATTCCATGAGGGTCAACATCGGCTTATAGCTGTCTCTGTGCTGTTAAACAACTCTATAAACATGCTTTTCAATAACACAAATAGGTTTATATTGGCATGAATGAGCTGTTAATTAGCATTAATGCATAGGAACAGTTATTGAATGCATCACTTAACGGGATGGAGAGGGATTGCTTGTTTTGGTTACCGGTTGGGGTTTTGAAACCTGAGAAAGAAGATCCGGTTGGGCTTTGCTAGCGATGGGAGATTAGTCACCGGAAGACTTGCTATGAAAGAGATTAAAGCTCTTTATCAGGAGTTTTCTCGAGCTGGTGGGCTTCTTATGTTGCAACAAGTCTCACCCAGTTCCTCTGCATAGGAAGTCCCTTAGCACACTATGCACAGACCCAGAAGATTTCACTCCTATACAATTACTTATTCGTTGACAAAAGAACCTACGGGAAGGGATGGTTTGCGGATGACAAATTGATATACCGACTCGCTTTCATCCTTCCCGCCCGGAGTCCAAGGGAAATGTTGTAGTGCAACAAGGGGTTAGTTTACATAATTCGAATACTTTTCCCAAGGAAACTAAAAGAATAAATAAAGAGGGGCGAAGTATACAAAAGAACTCTATTCGATTTTTTAGTCTATCTAAAGGGGAGATCCTATGAAAATTCTTTCGTCTTTATTTGGGCCACTGGCCATCTGCCGGGAGTTTCGGATTTAATACCAATATTTTATCAACAAACACATTTCGTGATTCATTGGTAAACGATTGGATTCATATAGCATTACTCCATTCGAGAACAATTGGATGATAACAAGGATTGGAATTCCATATTTCTATTCAACAACGTATGAATAGTTCCTTTATTTGGGTTAAGGAATTGTTGAACTCTTGCCTTGGAATAGGAATAAATGGAAGAAAACGGATTGATATTGGTGCCATCTGATCATTATCAGAGAGCAATCCTGAACCCGCGGGATCATTTCTTTTTCCGATATATGAAAAAGGGGATTGTTCCAACTTAGGAAATGTAGAATCAAACCATTTCAACAAAGAAGCATGGGCTTCCCTTAGTCTGCCTTACGGCGAGAATTTCCACCTTGTTGTTGAAGAAAGATCCTTGAATAACTTCGGAGTCGACTAAGGAGAATAGTTTCATTGTGACTAACTTAGCCCACTTCCGGTGGGAGCCATGTTGCTAAGTCTCTATAAAGATACTCCATTAAGCTACGCTCATCATTTATGATCCACGGCTCACTCAACAATTAGAGCACTAACTACCCTTCACAAAGGAATTCGCTCCAAAGACGCTTTTAATCGCTCTGCTGGTCGAGAGGTTGTCCAGTTCATCTCGGTGAGGAATTTCGCTATGCCACCTGCTGACCTTTCACTGTGAGTACTGCTTGTAGCAAAGCCAACGGGAAGGAAGATCAGTCCCAGGGCTCAATCTAGGGCTGCCAGCCAAGATGAAGATGGATTGAAGGGGTTGTCAGGGAGCTTCATAGGGAATTGTAGGATGATCTATAGCTTTGTGGTACCCTATTTTGTCTATACCTCTAAGAGGGACTTCTCGAATGAGAATTCATACCCGAACTAGGGGATCCAGCTCTCCCGTTTAGTTTAATTAGTGCCGCACCTCCTCCGAGCGATCATTTCTCTTTCAAGGAGGCAACGGGGATTCGACTTCCCCGAGGGTGAGAATCGGTAGCTCTTAGAATAGTAGTAGCGGTGTGACTTTATTCTTGAAAAAACTTGCTTTTTTCCTTGCTCCAGAGGAGATTGGTAGAGTTGCATTCAACCCCGTATTTTGTCCTCAATGCCGATTCCCTTCTTCGTAGACCTCCTATCCGTCTGTCGGTGAGCAGGCCCAATCCGCATAGCAACATTTGCTTCATGAATAGGCTCACGATTCTATTTTGGTGGAAGTCAGTCCTCTAGTTAAAGTATGGAATACGCGTGTAAGCGAGCCCCTGATCTAGCGAGCCTGCTGGAGTGTCATCTAGAATTAGAATTCCCTTCGATGGAGGAGTTTTTCCCTTTGCTGTGGGGCCAGACGAACGTTCCATACCGGCTGAGCTACTATCTTCTATATGAGTCCAGGCATTTCCAGGACTAAAGGAAAGGCATTTGCTTTCCTTGCTAGTTAGCAAGCTAGATCTTTGCGCTTTCTTCTGCCATTGAATAGGGAAGGTTTTATCCTTCAATCTATAGGTTTTTTATCAAGTAAAGCAGTTACTTTAAAGAGGTAGCCGAGACCAACTCCTTTTCATCCTGAGAGGACATCTATTCCATTGCAAAGAGCTTCTAAGAACAACCAGACGAGCACGGTTCATAGCTTTTGGTTGACAGATTGATGTATCCTGATAGCTTGTTAGCGATTACACCCGGATCGAAGAGCTAGTTTAGAGCTTTCACTTCGCATTCACTGATACATATCAACGATGAAATTGATATATAACTCATTTACGCCAGGTCTTTCCTCTTTAAAGTCAAAGCTAGGAACCTGGAAAACTTTTTAATCAGTGAATCCCTAAGTTCTGTCGCTACCTGGAGAGCTAAGCTGATGAAATGGCAAGTGCCAGTCTAAAGACAAAGAGCATCTTCCTGCGAACCTTCGATTAGCCACAGTTGAACAGAAGGACTTCTTCAACAAGTAAAGAAGAGAGAGCTCCCGTGAAAGCCTAAGCCTAGAGAGGAAGAAGCTTATCACTCTGCTTCACCGAGAAAGGTGCGAAGCGGAATGAAACAAGCGGACGATACACGAGGATGAGACTGCGGACTATCATATCACATCGTCCGATAGACCCTTTATTAGGAATGGGATACCAGAACAGGATCGATAGGTGGACTGTACAACCGCTGCGTCACTGACATATCGATATGTGTCTCCGACCCGATTCACGACCGATGATGGATGACAACAGACGATCTGGTAGCAGCTAACCAAGAGCAGACGCTTTACGGTTAGCTTCCCAAACAGAAAACGATGAGTCTGGATTTGCGCTCTTCAAGGAGGAGCCGTATAAAGAGTAGTTGTTTGCAGAGATACCTTCGCAGACTCTCAAGTGAGAAGATCAGGGTGAAAGAAGAGAGGCAAGTCTCATGAAATTGTCAAAAAGCAAGTCTCACCCCAAGGCTAATTTACATAGCTATGATTCAATCTCTCAAGATCTCAGATTCGGATTGGATGCTTTCCATCTCTGTTAACGAAAGCTAATCCACTTTAGATCCCCTAATGAAGGAATGGAAGTCGGTGTCAGTCTGGTTCTTTGCTTTGTTCACTCGGAGTTCTGTCTTGACTCGAGGTCCGTCTTTATGAAAGAGTCAGATCACTTCCTTTAACGGGAGCAACAATTCCCTTTACTTATTCTTCTACTCAAGGTCATAGCTTGAAAGCTCCAAGTAAATGAAGGGGGCTGAGATCTGCATTCATGATCTATCTATTCACATAATCAATCAAATGATGTTGTTTCCAGCTTGTTTTGGATGACTGGACGGATTCAAGGTCATCAACTAAGACGGGATCTGGGAGCTGCTTTCACCGGGTAAACTACTGGACTAACTAACGCGCTACACGACGTGGTTAACGCTACTTAGGTGTCTCACTTTGAAAACAGCTTTCGACGAAGGACCCCTACTTTCGTTTCGAACTCACTCTGCCACTTAAGGTCAACTTTCCTTGCCAACCCACCAGGCCTGAACTGGAAGATAAGATCCTTTTTCCGACTCCTAGTCCTCCTTTCATTCAAAAAAGCACTTCTCGTCCTTTCCTTCTCTTTCTTTTTCACTCTCCCCGCTGAACGGGGATCTCAGTAGCCGATGTCTTTTTCTGAGAGCGAGCGCCCCGATAGATGCTAGGTGTGCCCATGAGCCCCTTGACTATTTGAATAGGCTTGACACCCCTAGGATGCTTCATGAATACCTCTTCTAGCTTGGGACCCTTTCTTTCAATTCAATTGAAATAGCTCCGTTTCAAAGCAAAGCTGCATCATTCAGTTAAAAGGCTTGAGATCTGTTTTAGGTCTAGCCGAGTGCCTAGTGTTTGAGATAGATTAGGCCTCCGGTCAAAGAGGAGATAGGTCTTTTTTCTAATTGCATGTTTTAGGCATCTGGAGTTTGCAGAGTTATTAGGAGGTTCCACAAGAATCTGTTTTGGTAAAGCAGCTTTGACCTTTTTATTAGAATCGGTTTAGCTTTCTTATTGGCCAAAGTGATGCAATCCAGACCCGCGCCTCAAGCTTTGCCTTTCTTACCGATCAATTGTCTTTAGGCTTAGAAAAGAAGTCTTCCTATAACGCTAGAATTCATTAGTTGAAAGCTATGAATCACTCATTTCTTTGGTTGAAGCTTATAGAATGAAGTCTCTGGGGGTTTAGAACCAATCAACAACTTCCTCGGTGATAGATACTTTGTTTAACCATACGACTAAGCATAAACTGATCTTGGAATTGCATGCGTGAAGCATCAGCTTTTCCTGAAAGGAATATTTCATTTTCACACTGGCCTTTTTACTGTCTTCCCTTTAGCGCCCAGCCAGCTTCGATATTGAATTGCCCCTCCTCTCAAGTAAGTAGAAGGAAGGGCTAGACTCAGACCTATGCTGGGGGTCATATAAATCCTATATAAAGTAATAGAACTGGTGATTCGGTCGCGTGAGACTCAACGATCAAAGACTCCCCCCCGAAAGGCGAATAGGAAGCTTCAAGCGATCTAGCATCCCACCTTTGAGTGTAGTTTTCACTATGAATCCCCAGGTTGCCGATCAGGTGAAGTAGTCGTTTCTGGGCACAAAGACAAAGGATTCACTCGCGATTATAGGCCCGGGAAAGCGCACAGGTCTCTCATTGTCCGAGCAATGGCTCAAGCATTCAATGTTAGATTTTTGCTCATCAAAAGGTTTATTCAAAGCTCAGTGGTAGCACTCGACTTCGGTACTACTAGGCCTGACCAGATGCTCGGAAGTGAAAGAGGGAGCCACAGAAGCAGAAGCCGGAATATTGGAGCCAAAGGATACCGCCTTCTCAACTGCCTTTTCTACATGTTTACCAGGCATTGCTGGCTCAGGGGAAGACTGGCTCTCTGAATCGTCGTTTTTTCTAGGGCCACCCAGACTTTGTTTTCCCTTCAGCTCAGGAAGAGGCAGAACAGAAGTCCTTTTCCGTCTCCATGGAAGTTGCCTCACTCATTTCTTGCTCTGCTTCTGATTCCTCTTCATCTGGAATCTCCACAACCTCCGAAGCCGATCCTTTTGCAGACTTCTTCTTTTGCCTGAGAGATTGCTGCAAAAATAGAACTAAACTAGATCTAAAGTAAAGAAAGAGGAGCCCCTAAAAAGGCCTTAAAACATGTAGAATAGAACATGAGTTTGTGAGCATACTTAGGGCCTAGCTCTTTCTGCTTCAGTGGTGGCATCTGCAGCATTTAAAAATTCGTTTCTGCCTCTCGTTCTGAAAATTCGTATTCAGATGGGTAGGACGGTGGTTGGGGAACCGAATTGAGGATTCGACTTGAGTTGAGTTACCGATCTTTTTGAGGCTGCTATAAGCTTGCTTGTTTGGGTTGGTGTTCAGTTATAGACCATTCACCTTGAGTATTCAACCTGTCCTCAGCTCCATCCAGACTTTTCTCTTTTTTAAACTACTTATTTTCCAGGCCCTTGTTCTCACCGCTAGAGTTTGTCTAGCTGTCCTCCTTCACTTAGACTCGTTCGTTCAGCAGAGGCGGAGCGAACAAGACGTGTTTCAGTCGAAATTCTTTGTCTGAAATGGCGCCTTTAGTGAGCTGGTGAAAATGCATGGAGTGTGAAAAGCTTCATGAGGTGTAGGGATGCCATCAGTCTTCCGCTTTTGGTGAAGGTGCAGCTTTTCTTTCGGAACGGAATGCACTTCCTGTGCTAAACAAAATAGGAATTGGCTTTCTACATTTATGAAATAAAATAATCAAAGGTGCGGAGACACCCGAAGCGGAAGGCTACCTTTATCTGCTAGCGGGCTTTGAAAAGGAAGTTCCGGCAAACAATGCATATATATCAATCAACTTAGATAAAGATCTCGCTATAGACATAGATGATAAGTCTTTTTTTAGGGTGGCGAAAGTTGACTTAGTTTGACGGTGGAAGACAGCGGGAGGCCAAATGATAGGAGTGGCCAAGACTCCACTCGATTTTCTAAGGCTTTCGTTTTGTTCGTTCCTTAATGGCCTACTCGTGACGACGCCTCTCGTTCTTTCCTCTCTGAGCGACGAATTGGCTGTTTACAAACAAGCATTCAAGAAAGCTATATAATTCTCTATCCTTCGAATCAATCCCCCACTCATTATAGTTGAAAGTCGGAGAATCCGATGCAAATACTAGCTAGTCTATACTATCTCATGAGGGAAGAAGCCTCATTCCTTTAGCTGCTAATAGTAGATTAAGGACTTCTTCTTTTAGTCCTTCAGTAATGATACATTGGGTCATTCGCTCAGTACCTCGTATGCTCTCTCCCGAGAATCTTTTGATTCCGAAAATCGTCTGCTGCACGAAACCGCTGCTTGAGAAGGAGCTGGTATAGAATCCGGTCTTTCAGCAAATCCGGTGTTTGAAAGGGGCGTAAGCGGAGTGAAGTCAACCGAATCCTAGATGCGCGTAATCGTCTTTGAGGAACAGAATCTGCTTCTAGAGGGTAGCCTGTCCCCTTCTTTCTTTGGCGGTCGAGCGTACTTTGGTCGCCTCCCTTCCTTCGGTCCATCCTTCCTTTTTTCATATACCGTGCATTCAAAGACTTTCTAGGAACTCTATAGGGCTAACTTCCTTTCTATTCGGGCAAAATCAATAAAAGAGTAAGAAAAGCTTGACTATTTCGACCGGTCTCAACGTTTGACGTATGATGATGTTCTTAACGAATGTCAAACCTCTAGTTGTTGAAATATCTTATATAAGGTAAGTGAAGGGAGGTAATCTTCTTTCAATCTCAGGTCGGATAATCGACTAAGGACCAAGATTCTATCCTAAAAGAGAAGGGGCAGTAGAAGTAGGAGCGAAATGCTCAAAAAGAAAAAGAGGAAAAAGTCAAGTCTAAGCGCATATGACGCAAAAAGGAAATCCGATTTTTGGGTTGATAAGGGCACTTTATGATTTCATAATAAAAAATGGAAAATTGGCTATAGTGATTCCGTTTCGATTTCGAGGGCATCGAATTTCTAATTATTTGGTCAGAATTTCGATAGTTTTGTGTGTTCTCGCTATATGCTATTCTTTCTGTGTGATAGTGGGTTCTCTTGACCTTTTTCAGGCCCTACTCTCAAAAGTAGGGCTCTCTTTGGTTCGCCGATCCCTCGTCTTGTTTTTTTCTCGTTTTTGTGGATGGGAGAACTGCTTCCTTTTAGTCTTCCTTCTTTCTATTCTAATACGCATTTTGGTAGGGGAGTCCATGCTTCATAGGATGGTGTCGTCAGGAGCTTCTGAGGCATCAAGCTCCGAAGCAAGCGTGAATCAACAACCGGCGATTCCGGAACTCCATCCTCCTTTACTTTCGGACTTTCCTCGGCGCCAAGAACTCAATGCACGCTTGGGTTTCTATTTGATCGGTATTTCTCACAGTCTGGAAGTGAGGGA